GGAGCCCGTAAAGGAGTTGTGGATACTGCTGTACGAACATCGGATGCTGGATATCTTACACGCAGACTTGTTGAAGTAGTTCAACACATTGTTGTACGTAGAACAGATTGTGGCACCATCCGAGGAATTTATGTGAGTCCTCGAAATGGGATGATGCCAGAAAGAATTTTTATCCAAACATTAATGGGTCGGGTATTAGCAGACGATATATATATAGGACCGCGATGCGTTGGCATTCAAAACCAAGATATTGGTATTGAACTTATCAATCGCTTTATAACCTTTCAAACACAACCAATATCTATTCGGACCCCCTTTACTTGTAGGAGTACATCTTGGATCTGCCGATTTTGTTATGGACGAAGTCCTACTCATGGCGATCTGGTCGAATTGGGAGAAGCTGTAGGTATTATTGCAGGTCAATCTATTGGGGAACCGGGCACTCAACTAACATTAAGAACTTTTCATACTGGCGGAGTATTTACAGGGGGTACTGCAGAACATATACGAGCTCCTTCTAATGGAAAAATAAAATTCAATGAGAATTGGGTTCATCCCACGCGTACGCGTCATGGACATCCCGCCTTTTTATGTTATATAGACTTGTATGTAACTATTGAGAGCGAGGATATTCTACATAAGGTTATTATTCCACCAAAAAGTTTTCTTTTAGTTCAAAATGATCAATATGTAGAATCAGAACAAGTGATTGCTGAGATTCGTGCGGGAACATACACTTTCAATTTTAAAGAAAGGGCTCGAAAACATATTTATTCTGACTCAGAGGGAGAAATGCATTGGAGTACCGATGTGTACCATGCACCAGAATTTACATATAGTAATGTACATCTTTTACCAAAAACAAGTCATTTATGGGTATTATCAGGGGGTTGGTGTAGATCCCGTGCAGTTCCTTCCCTCTATAAGGATCAAGATCAAATTAACGTTCATTCTCTTTCTGTCGAAGAAAGATCTATTTCTATCCTTTCAGTAAATAATGATCAAGTAAGACACAAATTTTTTAGTTCGAATCTTTTTGGTAAAAAAGAAAGCGGAATTCCTAATTATTCAGAACTTAATCGAATCATATGTACGGGTTATTGTAATCTCATATATCCTTCCATTTTCCAAGGGAATTGTGATTTATTGGCAAAGAAGCGAAGAAATAGATTCATCATTCAATTTGAATCACTTCAAGAACGAGAAAAAGAATTACTGCCCCATTCTAGCATTTTGATTGAAATACCGATAAATGGTCTTTTTCGTAGAAATTGTATTCTTGCTTATTTCGATGATCCTGAATATAGAAGAAATAGTTTAGGAATTACTAAATATGGGACTATAGGGGTGCATTCAATCCTCAAAAAAGAAGATTTGATTGGAGTCAAAGAATTTAAGTCAAAATACCAAATGAAAGTAGATCAATTTTTTTTCATTCCCGAGGAAGTGCATATTTTACCTGAATCTTGTTCCATAATGGTACGGAACAATAGTCTCGTTGGAGTAGATACACCAATCACTTTAAGTATAAGAAGCCGAGTAGGCGGATTGGTACGAGTGGAGAAAAAAAAAAAAAAGATTGAACTAAAAATATTTTCTGGAAATATACATTTTCCTGGAGAGATGGATAAGATATCCCGACAAAGTGGTATCTTGATACCACCTGAAAAGGTAAAAAAAAATTCTAAGAAATTCAAAAAATTGAAAAATTGGATTTATGTACAATGGATCACACCTACCAAAAAAAAGTATTTTGTTTTGGTTCGACCTGTAATCATATATGAAATATCGGACGGTATAAATTTAGTAACACTTTTCCCACAGGATTCATTGCAAGAAAGGGATAATCTGGAACTAAAAGTTGTCAATTATATCCTTTATGGAAATGGGAAACCAATTCGGGAAATTTCTGGGACAAGTATTCAATTAGTTCGGACTTGTTTAGTGTTGAATTGGGACCAAGACAAAAAAAGTTCTTCTATCAAAGAAGCCCTCGCTTCCTTTGTTGAAGTAAGGACAAATGGTCTGAGTTTGGTTCGAAATTTCCTAAGAATAGACTTAGTGAAATCCCTTATTTCGTATATCAGAAAAAGGGAAGACCCCTCAGGTTCAGGATTGATCTTCAATAATGAGTCTGATTACACCAATAGCAATCCATTGGATTCTCTTTATTCCAAGGCAAGGGTTCAAGAATCCCTTAGTCAAAATCAAGGCACTATTCGGACGTTGTTAAATATAAATAGGAATAAAGAACGGCAATCTTTGATAATTTTGTCAGCATCTAATTGTTTTCAAATGGATCCATTCAATGATGGAAAATATTATAATGTGATAAAAGAATCAATTAAAAAAGATTCTCTAATTTCAATTAGGAATTCATTAGGACCTTTAGGAGCAGTCCCTCAAATTTTTAATTTTTATTCCTTTTCTCAGTTAATAACTCATAATCAGATCTCGATAACTAACTATTTGGAACTTGATAATTTAAAACAGACTTTTGAAATATTTAACTATTATTTAATGGATGAAAACGAGAGAATTTTAAATTCCGATCCGTGTAGTAACATGGTTTTGAATACATTCAATTTGACTTGGTTTTTTCTCCATCATAATTATTATCATAATTATTCTGATGAAACACTCACAAGAATTAGCCTTGGAAAGTTTATTTGTGAAAATGTATGTATAGCCAAAAACGGACCACACCTAAAATCGGGTCAAATTTTAATTGTTCAAATGGATTCTGTAGTAATAAGATCAGCTAAGCCTTATTTGGCCACTTCCGGAGCAACTGTTCATCTCCATTATGGAGAAATCATTTATGAAGGAGATACGTTAGTTACCTTTATATATGAAAAATCAAGATCTGGTGATATAACGCAGGGTCTTCCAAAAGTGGAACAAGTGTTAGAAGTGCGTTCGATTGATTCCATATCGACGAGCCTAGAAAAGAGAGTTGAGGGTTGGAACGAGCGTATAACAAGAATTCTTGGAATTCCTTGGGGATTTTTAATTGGTGCTGAACTCACTATAGTGCAAAGCCGTATTTCTTTAGTTAATAAGATCCAAAAGGTTTATCGATCCCAGGGGGTGGAAATCCATAATAGACATATAGAAATTATTGTACGTCAAATAACATCAAAAGTATTGGTTTCAGAAGACGGAATGTCTAATGTTTTTTTACCTGGAGAACTAATTGGAGTATTGCGAGCGGAACGAATGGGGCGTGCTTTGGAAGAACCGATCTATTACCGAGCTATATTATTGGGAATAACGAAAGCATCTCTAAATACGCAAAGTTTCATATCCGAAGCAAGTTTTCAAGAAACTGCTCGAGTTTTGGCAAAAGCCGCTCTCCGAGGTCGTATAGATTGGCTGAAAGGTCTGAAAGAGAATGTTGTCCTAGGAGGGATGATACCCGTTGGTACCGGATTCAAAGGATTAGCGCATCGCTCGAGACAACATAATAACATTCCTTTGGAAATTAAAAAGAAGAATTTATTCGAGGGGGAAATGAGAGATATTTTGTTCCACTACAGAGAATTATTCGATTTTTGCATTTCCAAGAATTAAAATGGTATATCAGAACAATCATTTCTAGGATTTTAAAATTTCTAAGAGCAGATTAATTCTGTTACCTATCTGCAGTCATTTGATTTAGTAATAATAATTTAGAAATAATAATAAAGATAATAACGAATAGAAATAAATGAATAATGGCTTGGATCGTGTATCAACGGCCCATCTCCTGTAGAGGTAGAAGATAAGGTTTCATTGGAACAATTTTTTATTTCTATTTCAGGGTACTTCATCTCTCTTTTTTTTCTTAAGAAAAAAAAGAGAGATGAAGTGTGGGGAGAAATGACAAGAAGATATTGGAACATCCATTTGGAAGAGATGATGGAAGCAGGCGTTCATGTCGGCCATGGTACTAGGAAATGGAATCCTAGAATGGCACCTTATATCTCATCAAAGCGTAGAGGTATTCATATTATAAATCTTACTCGAACTGCTCGTTTTTTATCAGAAGCTTGTAATTTAGTTTTTGATGCAGCAAGTAGGGGAAAACAATTCTTAATTGTTGGTACCAAAAAAAAAGCAGCTGATTCAGTAGTACGGGCTGCAATAAGGGCCCGGTGCCACTATGTTAATAAAAAGTGGCTCGGTGGTATGTTGACGAATTGGTCCACTACAGAAACTAGACTTCATAAGTTCAGGGACTTGAGAACGGAACAAAAGACGGAGGGGCTCAACCGTCTTCCGAAAAGAGATGCCGCTATCTTGAAGAGACAATTATCTCACTTACAAACATATCTGGGCGGGATTAAATATATGACAGGGTTACCCGATATTGTAATAATCGTTGATCAGCAAGAAGAATACAGGGCTCTTGAAGAATGTATTACTTTAGGAATTCCAACGATTTGTTTAATTGATACAAATTGTGACCCGGATCTCGCAGATATTTCGATTCCAGCCAATGATGACGCTATAGCTTCAATTCGATTAATTCTTAACAAATTAGTATTTGCAATTTTTGAGGGCCATTCAAGCTATATACGAAATCCTTGATTAATAATAAGATAAATTTTTTTTTGTAGGACTTCCTAGATTTATTGAATTGGTTACTATTCCTGAATCGCACAAAAAAGATAAAAATAATTGGGGCTATTGTAATAAGTTGGTATCAAAAAAATATACAACTCAAGGCTAGTCTCAAATAAAAAAAAAAAGACGGTCGAATCAAAATAATTTTTTTTTAAGTTCTATTTCTTTCAGGGGGCAATATGAATGTTCTTTTATGTTCTATCAACACACTAAAGGGGTTATACGATATATCCGGTGTCGAGGTCGGCCAACATTTCTATTGGCAAATAGGAGGTTTCCAAGTCCATGCCCAAGTACTTATTACTTCTTGGGCTGTAATTGCTATCTTATTAGGTTCATCTATTATAGCTGTTCGGAATCCACAAACCATTCCTACTGACGGTCAAAATTTATTCGAATATGTCCTTGAATTCATTCGAGACGTGAGCAAAACTCAGATTGGAGAAGAATATGGTCAATGGGTTTCCTTTATTGGAACTATGTTTCTGTTTATTTTTGTTTCGAATTGGTCAGGGGCTCTTTTACCGTGGAAAATCATAAAGTTACCTCATGGAGAGTTAGCCGCACCCACAAATGATATAAATACTACCGTTGCTTTAGCTTTACTCACATCAGTAGCATATTTTTATGCGGGTCTTACGAAAAAGGGATTAGGTTATTTCGGTAAATACATTCAACCAACTCCAATTCTTTTACCCATTAATATCTTAGAAGATTTCACAAAACCTTTATCACTTAGTTTTCGACTTTTCGGAAATATATTAGCTGATGAATTAGTAGTTGTTGTTCTTGTTTCTTTAGTACCTCCAGTAGTTCCTATACCAGTTATGTTCCTTGGATTATTTACAAGTGGCATTCAAGCTCTTATTTTTGCAACTTTAGCTGCAGCTTATATAGGCGAATCCATGGAAGGTCATCATTGATTAGTTTTCGAAATAGTTTAGCTTAAGGCAATGTATACATGGCTCAAGATAATCTATTTAGGGAATAAAAATAGAAAAATAATATATATAAATAAGTTTAAGGTGAGATATAAATAAGGAAAATATATAAGATCTAGAGAGTAATAGGAAAAAAAGAAAAGGATTTACAAAAAAAGAGAGATGAAAAAAAAATGTATTTGTTAGGGGAGTGTGGAGTCGAATTAGATGTATTGAATCGAATTACTATAAGACAGCACTTGTGTATGTTTCGAAAAATGATTCTCGAATCCGATTGACTTTAAAATACGAATAATAGGTTTACATTGGGTAAGAAACACATGTATATGTGATATTAGGTATTAACTAGTTATATATGAACTATGGATTCTAGTTGAAGTCCTCCCGTTTCGTCTGTAGTTGTGAATTGATTATTGAATGAATAGCGAGATTAAATCAAGAAAAAAAAAAATGGAAGAATGACAGGAGTATAGTATGGATTCACAAAAACTACGTGGATGGATAGGAACTAAAAAAAGATATTCAAATAGTTATGATGATTCAATCATATTATTACTTCAATTCGGAGTTTTTAGTTACTTCGACTGTATAAACTTAGCGATGGAATAATAAGTTATAATTCATTGGTTGATTGTATCATTAACCATTTCTTTTTTTTGGTGTGAGGAACTTATCATGAATCCACTTATTTCTGCCGCTTCCGTTATTGCTGCTGGGTTGGCCGTAGGCCTTGCTTCTATTGGGCCTGGGATTGGTCAAGGTACTGCTGCAGGACAAGCCGTAGAAGGGATTGCGAGACAACCTGAGGCGGAGGGAAAAATACGAGGGACTTTATTGCTTAGTCTGGCTTTTATGGAAGCTTTAACCATTTATGGATTGGTTGTAGCATTAGCACTTTTATTTGCAAATCCTTTTGTTTAATTTGAATCCTAAAAAAAAACACTATGTATTTTTTTTATTTCTTTGAACTTTCTGTTCGTGCTTTTTCTAATTTTATGTTCCTTTCACTCTTTCAATTATTTATTTGTTGGTACAATACCCTATGTATTGGGAGGGACTTATTTGTGGATGAGGAATTAGCATAGTGACTCTTTCTTCTTCTTAATTCAAGGTTCAATGGAACTCGTTTTAGAAATTGTTCCAGCAAAGGAAAAGCAATTGACATCAAATTTGGTACCTAATTCGAATCTAATAAGTATCATTCTTATTGTTTTTTGGAAATTGTCAATTGAAAAAGAAATCCATTGATTTCTTTTTCAATTCTATTTATCAATTTAAAAATTTTAAAAAGGAAGTTTAAAAGAAACATATAAATAAATAAAAAATAGATAATTAATTTTATCTAGAAAAGGAGATAATATGAAAAATATAACCGATTCTTTCATTTCTTTGGATTACTGGCCATCCGCGGGGAGTTTCGGATTTAATACCGATATTTTAGCAACAAATCCAATAAATCTAAGTGTAGTGCTTGGTATATTGATTTTTTTTGGAAAGGGAGTGTGTGCGAGTTGTTTATTTCAAGAATAGGTTGAATACAACCAACTGTACTTTTCTCGTTATAACTACGAAAAAAAAAAAAGGTGCATCATCTCACGAATTACTTATGACTAAATTAAAAAATAATATTGAAGAACCATAGCATTTCGTCATTCATTGGTAAATCCACTTTGATCCTCTACGAACCAATAATGGGGGACCCTTAACATGGTTAAAGCTAAACCGTTTGTTTCAAGTCCGGGCACAGGATGGTACGCTTTCTACTATTATGTTAATATTTTATTACAGAATTCATTTTTTCGATATATAACACTCATGTTGATAAAATGATTTGAACCTTTCATTTTTTTTTTGGAAAAAATGGCAAAAATGAGGACCCTCCCCTTTTTTTATCCAATGCTGAATCGATGACCTATGTATAAAGTAATAAAAATTTTTTGAATTTGAAGAA